ATGTGAAAATTGTTATGGATTAAATTATAAGAAATTTTTGAAGTCAAAAATGAATATTTGTGAACAATGCGAATATTATTTGAAAATAAGTAGTTCAGATAGAATCGAACTTTCGGTTGATCCAGGTACTTGGGATCCGATGGATGACGGCATGGTTTCTCTGGATCCCATTGAATTTCATTCAGAAGAGGAACCTTATAAAGATCGTATTGATTCTTATCAAAAAAAAACAGGATTAACAGAGGCTGTTCAAACAGGTACAGGTCAACTAAACGGGATTCCCGTCGCAATTGGGGTTATGGATTTTCAGTTTATGGGGGGTAGTATGGGATCCGTAGTAGGCGAGAAAATCACCCGTTTGATCGAGTATGCTACCAATAAACTTTTACCTCTTATTCTAGTGTGTGCTTCCGGAGGGGCACGCATGCAAGAAGGAAGTTTGAGCTTGATGCAAATGGCTAAAATATCTTCTGCTTTATATGATTATCAATCAAATAAAAAGTTATTCTATGTATCAATTCTTACATCTCCTACTACTGGTGGAGTAACAGCTAGTTTTGGTATGTTGGGGGATATCATTATTGCCGAACCCAATGCCTATATTGCATTTGCGGGTAAAAGAGTAATTGAACAAACATTGAATAAGACAGTACCTGAAGGTTCACAAGCGGCTGAATATTTATTCCATAAGGGCTTATTCGATCCAATCGTACCACGTAACCCTTTAAAAGGTGTTCTGAGTGAGCTATTTCAGCTCCACGCCTTTTTTCCTTTCAATAAAAATTCAATCAAGTAGAGTCAAGTAGAGTCTTGAGTTCAACTTTTTTTTGTGGCGAACAACTAGTTAGTTAGTTTATCAGAATCAAAATAAAAAAACCGAAAAAATGCATTTTTATTTGGTGACATAAGCTTTAATTGTAGAAAGAATCATGCGGATAATTGTTGTTTTTTACCGATATTGCTGATTAGCAATATCGGTAAAAAAACAACAACACAAACAGCGAGTTCTTCCTTCGAATTAGGAGGCAAGGCAAATAAAACGAATTTCGTGTTCTGTTCGCCTCTTCTATATGTATATATTTCAAATATAGAAAATATAGAATCTTGCATCTTTCTATATCTCCCAAGAAGTCCCCTTTTTATAAGAATTCCTGCTCTTGGGTCGGATTCTAACGAATCTTTCAGAGATTTTTAAATTTTTAAGAGACTCTTTTTTTATTAAAAAAGAAATTAGAAGAAGAAGATAAGAACAATATAAGAATAAAAATAAAAGAAGTAAGAATAATAAAGAAAGTGGATTATCATACATACATCTATTTCATGTAGAAAGATGAATAAGTCCGTTTATTTAGTTCGACATTGCTTGCACTTATTCTATATACTCACTTCGATATACTTAGTATACTAATATACGAATTATAATATGAATTATAATTATTATAAGATATCCTTATAACAATAACAGGTACAAATATTAAATCGAGGTACCCCATTCTATGACAATTCTCAACAACTTACCCTCCCTTTTTGTGCCTTTAGTGGGCCTAGTATTTCCGGCAATTGCAATGGCCTCTTTATCTCTTCATGTTCAAAAAAAAAAGATTTTTTAAATCTGATGTGGTCAAATCTCATCTAGTTTTTTTTTTTCAAGACTTAGCGAACAAGGATATCCATTTAGTAGAATATTGTATAAGAATAACGGGTGGCTTTCTCCGAACATAAATGAAAAAGATCTTATACATGCGTAAACATGATATATGGACAGACGAATTCTAGCAATTAAAAAAAAAATAGGCTGGGATCCGAACTCATGTCTGAAATTAAAGTAAATCTATCCATATGTATGTAGCTATTGATAGGGAATCATATGAAGGGGATGCTTTTATTTTATTATATCTAACCAATTCGATTAATTACTACTAAAAGTTCACATCAGAATAGTACTAGTTGATGAGAGTTACTTCGGAAAAAAAAGTAAAGTGAAATTTTTTTTTTGTTATTCCATAAAATGCAACTGGATCTACTATGTATGAGTTGGCGATCAGAATATATATGGATAGAATTTATAGCAGGATCTCGCAAAACAAGTAATTTCTGCTGGGCGTTTATCCTTTTTTTAGGTTCATTAGGATTCTTATTGGTTGGAATTTCTAGTTATCTTGATAAGAATTTGATATCCTTCTTTCCGTCTCAACAAATCCTTTTTTTCCCACAAGGGATCGTAATGTCTTTCTATGGGATCGCGGGTCTCTTTATTAGTTCCTATTTGTGGTGCACAATTACATGGAATGTAGGTAGCGGTTATGATCGATTTGATAGAAAAGAAGGAATAGTGTGCATTTTTCGTTGGGGATTTCCTGGAAAAAATCGCCGCATCTTTTTACGATTCCTTATGAAAGATATTCAGTCCATCAGAATAGAAGTAAAAGAGGGTATTTATGCTCGTCGTGTCCTTTATATGGAAATCAGAGGCCTGGGAGACGTTCCCTTGACTCGTACTGATGAGAATTTGACTCCACGGGAAATTGAGCAAAAGGCTGCGGAATTGGCCTATTTCTTGCGTGTACCAATTGAAGTATTTTGAAAAAAGAAACTGCAAAAAAATGCTTTCTCAGCAAGAGGAAAACCCCTAAGAATCCTCTTTTTTCTATAAGCATAACTTACTTAATTAAAGTTTCTTCAGAACGCCTCGTGGGGCAAAAGCAAGGCAAACGTGTACGTGGCGTTCATAATATAAAACGAAACCTTTTTTGTTTTTGTCTGTCAATTTTTTTTTTCGAAATATTTGATATTTTCTTTTTTAATAATTTGATATTTTCTTTTTTAATAAACAGGGAGTTCTTTCATTTCGAAATCCGAAAAATATTCATTATTGGAATCTTTATTTGAATCTTTCGGGCATTCATCAAAGAGGAGTAATTACTTCGAATATTTGATCAATTAAGATATCTGGAAACAATCTATTTTTTTATTATTTCTTCATTTGAATTCGAATTCGAAGTGGATTCTTCTTCTATTTCTGTATTTTTTCTACACTAGATTCAAGGACTAACCTCTGAATCACAACTAAAAAATGGGGGCTCGATTAATAAATTAATAATTAATAGGCGCGATACCTTATAATAGAACTTATGCTTGATAGAAATATTAGATCGCATAGAGTCAACGAATGAGGTGACAATTCACAGATGAAAAAATGACAAAAAAGAGCGCATCTATTCCCCTTCGATATCTTTCATTTATAGTATTTGTAGTCTTTTTGCCCCGGTGGATCACTCTCTCATTTAATAAAAGTCTAGAATCTTGGGTTACTAATTGGTGGAATACTAGGCAATCCGAAACTTTTTTGAACGATATTCAAGAAAAGAGTATTCTAGAAAAATTCATAGAATTAGAGGAGCTATTTCTCTTGGATGAAATGGTAAAGGAATTCCCGGAAAGACATCTACAAAAGTTTCGTATGGGGCTCCACAAAGAAACAATCCAATTGATCAAGATACACGATGAGGAGCATATCCATACAATTTTGCACTTCTCGACAAATCTAATCTGTTTCGTTATTCTAAGTGCTTATTCTATTCTGGGTAATGAAGAACTTGTTTTTCTTAATTCTTGGGTTCAAGAATTCCTATATAATTTAAGTGACACAATAAAAGCCTTTTCCATTCTTTTAGTAACCGATTTATGTATCGGATTCCATTCGCCCCACGGTTGGGAACTAATGATTGGCTATGTCTATAACGATTTTGGATTTTTTCATAATGATCAAATTATATCTGGTCTTGTTTCCACTTTTCCAGTCATTCTAGATACAATTTTCAAATATTGGATTTTCCTTTATTTAAATCGTGTATCTCCGTCACTTGTAGTGATTTATCATTCAATGAATGACTGAAAAACGAGTCAATTAGAATGTTTCTTACTTTGTACCTAAGCAAAGCATTCCAGGTCGTACTTACCTTACTCTTTCTACCCATTCAGAGGATTCCTCCTATATTCCAGTAAAATTATTTCAGTAAATAGCAAAATCGTGGATAGGGAACTATACTAGCGACCTACCCAATTTTATTGTAGAAATTTTCGGGATCAACGATTGGACCATGCAAATTAGAAATACTTTTTCTTCGATAAAGGAAGAGATTACTCGATTCATTTCCGTATCACTCATGATATATATAATAACTCGGGCCTCCATTTCAAATGCATATCCCATTTTTGCGCAGCAGGGTTTTGAAAATCCACGAGAAGCCACTGGTCGTATTGTATGCGCCAATTGCCATTTAGCTAATAAACCTGTGGATATTGAGGTTCCGCAAGCGGTACTTCCTGATACTGTGTTTGAAGCAGTTGTTAGAATTCCTTATGATATGCAACTGAAACAAGTTCTTGCTAATGGTAAAAAGGGGGGGTTGAATGTAGGGGCCGTTCTTATTTTACCGGAAGGGTTTGAATTAGCCCCCCTCAGTCGTATTTCTGCCGAGATGAAAGAAAAGATAGGCAATCTATCTTTTCAGAATTACGGCCCCACTAAAAAAAATATTCTTGTGATAGGGCCTGTTCCTGGTAAGAAATATAGTGAAATCACCTTTCCTATTCTTTCCCCGGATCCCGCGACTAATAAAGATGTTCACTTCTTAAAATACCCAATATACGTAGGTGGTAACAGGGGAAGGGGCCAGATTTATCCCGACGGGACAAAAAGTAACAATACGGTTTATAATGCTACAGCAGCGGGTATAGTAAGCAAAATCATACGAAAAGAAAAAGGGGGGTACGAAATAACCATAACGGATGCATTGGATGGACGCCAAGTGGTTGATATTATCCCTCCAGGACCAGAACTTCGTGTTTCAGAGGGCGAATCTATCAAACTTGATCAACCATTAACAAGTAATCCTAATGTGGGTGGATTTGGTCAGGGAGATGCAGAAATAGTACTTCAAGATCCACTACGTGTCCAAGGCCTTTTGTTCTTTTTAGCATCTGTTGTTTTGGCACAA